AACTATCTATGGGGTATTAGGAATCAAGATTTGGATATTTATAGACGAAGAATAATAAGAATAAGACTCTACTTGTCTTTACGTTCTATTCTGCGATAGAACAAAAAATGACAAATTCTTTGATTTTTTGATTGAACATAAAAAAATGAGCAGTTCTAAATTCTATAAGGAAATTCTATAAGGTTAAATAAAAATTTGATTGATCATTTGATATAATTGCTATGCTTAGTGTGCGACTCGTTGGGTTTTTTAGGCTTAGGATTCAAAAAAAAAATGGGCGGACCACAGTATAAGCTAATAACTATAGCACTAATAACCAACTCATCGCTTCGGATTATCTGGATCCAAAGAATCAGTCAAGATATGATATATTGGTCATATCATTATAGCAACTGAATTTTTTTTTGAATTAAGTAAAAGACAAAACCAATCTGATTATGAATAGATCGAAATTGTGAAGCAAAATAAAAAGTATGTGGATAAATAGAAGGAGGAGAGAAAGAGAGAAACAGAAATAGCAATGAAATGATATAGGATTCCAATATGTAAGGTCTATGAAGCATCTCATAAAGAGCAATGTAATAGAGCATCAATAGAGATTCATCAATAATTAGATGAATATCTGTTCATTGAAGAAAAAATCAAGAGCCTTAACTTAAGTCAATAAAGACTGAGAAGGTTGACTCAAGAACAAATTTAATTTTTTTTTTATTAAATAAATTTTAAATTTTAAATTAAGGCTCCATTGGAGAATTCAGACCTAAGCATTAATCGAGAAGCGATGGGGACGACGGAACCCGTGAATGCAGAGGATTCTATTGAAAACGAATCCTAATGATTTATCGGGGAGGATGGCGGAACAAACCAGAGACCACTGCATTTCTTTTTATTATGATTCTGAGAGGTCATGGGTTAACCCGACAACTGAACTAGAGAAAGAGTAAATATTCGCCCGCGAAAATTTGATTTTCATTTTATTTGATTGTTCCATTTTTGTCGATCTGAATCTGATATGAATACGATAAAAAAAAAAGTAAAGATTCGTTATAACATTATAACAAAACCAAGATAAGACATTATCTAGAAATAGAATCCGTGTTTAATTTCTTATATATATATCCAATATATCCAAACAAGATATCCAAATTTCTAATAGATCAGATAAAATCTCAAAGCAAAGAATCCCAAGATTCAATCTATTATTCATTAACTACCTGTATATCTTAAGATTAAGAATAAAATATTTTTTTAGTCATTTTTTTTTCGCGAGGAGCTGGATGAGAAGAAACTCTCATGTCCAGTTCTGTAGTAGAGATGGAATTCATAAACAACCATCAACTATAACCCAAAAAGAACCCGATTTCGTAAACAACATAGAGGAAGAATGAAGGGAATATCTTATCGAGGTAATCGCATTTGTTTCGGTAGATATGCTCTTCAAGCACTTGAACCCGCTTGGATTACATCTAGACAAATAGAAGCGGGGCGCCGCGCAATGACACGAAATGTACGCCGTGGTGGAAAAATATGGGTACGTATATTTCCAGACAAACCAGTTACGGTAAGACCTACAGAAACACGTATGGGTTCGGGGAAAGGATCTCCCGAGTATTGGGTAGCTGTCGTTAAACCGGGCAGAATACTTTATGAAATGAGCGGCGTAGCCGAAAATATAGCCAGAAAGGCTATTTCAATAGCGGCGTCAAAAATGCCTATAAAAACTCAATTCATTATTTCAGGATAGGAATATAGAACCAAAGGAAAGAAGTCTTGTCTTGGGAATAAAAAAAACAATTGCGAGTTTCCTTTTTTTTTGACAAACAATATTTCTTTTTTTCTTCGTCCTTTGTTACATTGAAAAAAGAGATTTAAAAAATGATTCAACCTCAGACCCATTTGAATGTAGCAGATAACAGCGGGGCCCGAGAATTGATGTGTATTCGAGTCATAGGAGCTAGTAATCGCCGATATGCTCATATTGGTGACGTTATTGTTGCTGTGATCAAGGAAGCAGTACCAAATACACCTCTAGAAAGATCAGAAGTGATCAGAGCTGTAATTGTACGTACTTGTAAAGAACTCAAACGCGACAACGGGATGATAATACGATATGATGACAATGCTGCCGTTGTCATTGATCAAGAAGGAAATCCAAAAGGAACTCGAATTTTTGGTGCGATCGCCCGGGAATTGAGACAGTTAAATTTCACTAAAATAGTTTCATTAGCTCCCGAGGTATTATAAGACGAGACCCAAATATAGTTATAGTATTTAGAGTATTTAAATGGCATAGATTAATTAGTAGATTGTGTCTCACGTATATACCTTTACTAAGTAAAAAAAAAGAACACGTTGGTTATATCAAAATTCGGGAGCAACAAAAATTTTAGTTTACCATGGGTAAGGACACTATTGCTGACATAATAACCTCTATACGAAATGCTGATATGAATAGAAAAGGAACGATTCAAATAGGATCTACTAACATCACTGAAAACATTGTTAAAATACTTTTACGAGAAGGTTTTATCGATAACGTAAGGAAACATCGGGAACGCAACAAATATTTTTTAGTTTTAACCCTACGACATAGAAGGAATAGAAAAGGACCGCATAGAACTATTTTAAATTTACGACGGATCAGTCGACCAGGTCTACGAATCTATTCTAACTATCAACAAATTCCTAGAATTTTAGGCGGGATGGGGATTGTAATTCTTTCTACTTCTCGGGGTATAATGACAGACCGGGAGGCTCGACTAGAAGGAATCGGTGGAGAAATCTTGTGTTATATATGGTAATCTGTCCGGTATACGAATTGTATCCGAAACTCCCCATTTGTGAAAAAAAAAAAAGAAAAAAGCACGGGTTGTCTAATAGAACTCCTCCTGCCCTACAGTAGTTGATACGTCAAGGAAGTTTTACCTGGAATAAAAGAACAAAAAAATGGATTCATTTTAATTAGTAAATCACTCCCACTCCGGATTCCTTTAGATAATGAGGATCTGATTCTAGGTTATGTTTCAGGAGAGTTTTACCAACGTGGGATAGAGTCAACAAAAGTGAAGTAAGTGCTTATGATTCAACCAGGGGGGCGTATAATTTATAGACTTCGCAACAAGGATTCGAACGATTAGGTAGTTTTTTCAACTTCAAGATTCCTTTCAGGGGGATCCAATTCAAATTTCAAGAAACTTATTTTCTTCCAATAAGCGGATTCGGAAAAATTTAATTTAAGGAATAACAACTATGAAAATAAGGGCTTCCGTTCGTAAAATTTGTGAAAAATGTCGACTAATCCGTAGGAGGGGACGAATTATCGTAATTTGTTTTAACCCGAGACATAAACAAAGACAAGGTTAATCTTTCTATTCTAAAAAGAACTCCTGAAAGAAAAGAAACTAATCTTAAAGAAAGCGATAAACAAATAAAAATAGAAGATCTGTTTTGACATGAAATGGATATATCCATATATCTCTGACTTATCTTTATGAAATGATAAAATATGGCAAAACCTATACCAAAAGTTGGTTCACGTAGGAATGGGCGCAGTAGTGCACGGAAAAGTGCACGTAGAATACCAAAAGGAGTTATTCATGTTCAAGCAAGTTTCAACAATACCATTGTTACTGTTACAGATGTACGGGGTCGGGTAATCTCTTGGGCCTCCGCCGGCACTTGTGGATTCAAGGGAACAAGAAGGGGGACCCCCTTTGCTGCTCAAACCGCAGCGGGAAATGCTATTCGAGCAGTAGTAGACCAAGGTATGCAACGAGCAGAAGTTATGATAAAGGGTCCTGGTCTCGGAAGAGATGCAGCATTACGAGCTATTCGTAGAAGTGGTATACTATTAAGTTTCGTACGGGATGTAACCCCTATGCCACATAATGGCTGTAGACCCCCTAAAAAAAGACGTGTGTAGAAATAAACACTAAAGAGATTTCAAGAGAAATAAATGATTCAATGATCTGATCAAATAAAATAATATTACTATGGTTCGAGAGAAAGTAAAAGTTTCTACTTCGACTCGGACACAACAGTGGAAGTGTGTTGAATCAAGAACAGATAGTAAGCGCCTTTATTATGGACGCTTTATTCTGTCTCCACTTATGAAAGGCCAAGCCGACACAATAGGCATTGCGATGCGAAGAGCTTTGCTTGGAGAACTAGAAGGAACATGCATTACACGTGCAAAATCTGAGAAAATACCACACGAATATTCTACCATAGTAGGTATTCAAGAATCAGTCCATGAAATTTTAATGAATTTGAAAGAAATTGTATTGAGAGGGAATTTGTATGGAACTCGTAACGCCTTTATTTGTGCCAAGGGTCCCGGATATGTAACTGCTCAAGACATCATCTTACCACCTTCTGTGGAAATCGTTGATAATACACAGCATATAGCCAGCCTAACCGAACCAATTGATTTGTGTATTGGATTACAAATCGAGAGAAATAGAGGATACGGTATAAAAACGCCAAAGAACTTTCACGACGGAAGTTATCCTATAGATGCTGTATTCATGCCTGTTCGAAATGCGAATCATAGTATTCATTGTTATGGGAATGATAATGAAAAACAGGAGATACTTTTTCTAGAAATATGGACAAATGGAAGTTTAACTCCGAAAGAAGCACTTCATGAAGCCTCTCGCAATTTGATTGATTTATTTATTCCTTTTCTACATGCGGAAGAAGAAAACTTACATTTAGAAAACAATCAACACGACGTTACTTTACCTTTTTTTCCGTTTCATGATAGATTAGTTAAACTAACAAAAAAGAAAAAAGAAATAGCATTGAAATATATTTTTATTGACCAATCAGAATTGCCTCCCAGGATCTATAATTGTCTCAAAAAGTCCAATATACATACATTATTGGACCTTTTGAATAACAGTCGAGAAGACCTTATGAAAATGGAACACTTTCGCATAGAAGATGTAAAACAAATATTGGGCATTCTAGAAAAGAAGTAGAAGTAGAAAAAGCATTTC